TCAAAATTGGAACTAGCTCAATTTGCAGAGTTAGAAGCTTTTGCACAATTTGCTTCTGATCTAGATAAAGCTACTCAAAATCAATTGGCAAGAGGTCAACGATTGCGCGAGTTGCTTAAACAATCCCAATCAGACCCTCTCGCGGTGGAAGACCAGGTAGCTACTATTTATACCGGAACGAATGGATATCTTGATGTGTTAGAAATTGGACAGGTAAAGAGATTTCTCGTTGGGTTGCGTACCTACTTAACAAATAAGAAACCTAAATTTAAAGAAATTCTATCTTCTACCAAGATATTCACTGAAGAAGCCGAAATCCTTTTGAGAGAAGCTATTCGGGAACAGACCGAACTATTTATACTTCAGGAACAAACATAAATGTAAATGTTATTCTATTCTTAATTCATAAATCCTTGATAAAGATTTCTGATTTTAATCATTCAAAAAAGGGCCCTTTATCCTTTAAAAAATAAAGTTCTTTTTTCTTCTCTATATAGAATAGATAGATGGAAAGAAATTGCGTCCAATAGGATTTGAACCTATACCAAAGGTTTAGAAGACCTCTGTCCTATCCATTAGACAATGGACGCTTTTCATTCCTATTTTCGCATTAAAAAAAGTATACAATAAAAATAAAGATGCATTTTAAAGTGGATAATGCATCTGTATATCATATTAAGTTAAGGAATATATAGCGGGTAGCGGGAATCGAACCCGCATCGTTAGCTTGGAAGGCTAGGGGTTATAGTCGACGTCGGTTGATCATTTTAAACATCTCTAATTCAAAACCGAACATGAGATTTTGGTTTCATTCGGCTCCTTTATGGAAGATCCATGTATTCCCACCAGAGAAAAAATGAGACCCATAACATCTATGTCAGCTTTTTCCGAATGCATCTAAAGCTACTCGCTTTCTAGATGATCCCTCTAGAAGAGGGAGATTCTTTCAAATCTTTCTAGTCTAGTTACTTCGTTCCCTATTTCTACTCGCGGGATCCTAAGGAAAATCATTTGGTTTCTACCGAGCTGAATTAATAAGCCGAGGGTTATAGTAAACCAAAACCCTCGTTTTCTAGCTATTTGGCTTCAATCTCCCTTTTACAGCGACATCACAAAAAAATTGAAGATTTAGTTACGATTGAAAATTTTGTACTATGACCCATAGATCCTTTATTCATACTCATTCAATTGGAAGAATTGAACCAATCAAAAAAATTATGCTTCTCGACTCCATGATCCAATTTTTTTATTAAAATTTTGATGGATAGAAATCGTGAGAATGTATATTCTTTCCTCACATATCCTATTGAGGGGTAAAGGATTAAATCTTTTTAAGAAAAAAAGTTTTTGATCGGAATCTGAAAAAAAAAAGGAAAGACCCCTTAACTATTGAATTTGTTAATAGAACGAATCACACTTTTACCACTAAACTATACCCGCTACATATTCATTATTGGATACGGATGGACCATTTGTCCAACAAAATAATAAGACGGAGTCAAGATAGCATCAGAATCATGAAAATTCCGGCATTAACACGTATTTTGTTTAACCGCGGCGCGGGCTTGAAAACTTAAAAAAAAAAGACTAGTACTAAAATATTACTATATACTAGAATACTCTTATTAGAACACTATTACTTTAAATACTATAAAGACTAAATACTCTAATTTAATATAATAGACTAAGAATAGATATAGAATCTTACTCTTTTTATCTTTTTATATAGAATATTAGATATTAATATAGATATATAGAATCTCATATTCTTTCCTAAGAATTAGGAATGGCAATGAAAATTGCTCTTCTTGTTTCAATAACAATTTTTATTTGATCTCAAAATTGTTATTGTTTGATTCGTTGGAACAAAAGAAGTACTGGCCCGGCCAGTACTTAACCAGGCCGGGGAAATGAACCTTTTGCACAAAATAAAAGAAGTAAGACATTCTTTCTATTGGATAAATCCGTTTCGAATCATTATCAAAAAATAAAATAAAAATTATTCTAAATATTGACTTCGCGTGTCATATCACATGATAAATTTACAATTTGGAATGGGGGGAGATGGCTGAGTGGACTAAAGCGTCGGATTGCTAATCCGTTGTACGAATTATTCGTACCGAGGGTTCGAATCCCTCTCTCTCCGATTCCCCCGGTCACTTTAAATTTTCAAATTGGAATAAATTTTGATTCTTTTATTAATTTTTTTATCTTTATCTAGTATCTATTTATTGATACATTTACCTATGAAAAAATAAAAGAAAAACTAAAAATAAATCTAATCTCTTTTTTATTCTTCACGTCCGGGATTACGCCCCGGATCATTAGACAAGAATCCAAAGATGAAGAGAGAAACAAAGAATATTACTACTGTGTATACGAAGAGTTTAAGAGTAAGCATTACATAATCTCCAAGATAAGATCATTTTTTTTTTAAGGAAATAGATCACCTATTTTACGACACGCACTCTACATTATTTTGATATGACGCTCTAAAAATAATAAATTTTTTTAAATTCATTTTCATGAATTATTTTATCATATAAATTTCATATAAAAAGATTCGTATTTTTTCGTTACCAAAAAATTATTGCCATATATATATACTTAGATATTGTATGGGATCTTATAAAGGAAAGGTCAGAACAAAAGAATAAATAAGCTTATTAAAAATAATCGCCCCTTTATGAAAATTAAATATAAAATAGAAGATACCAGAAATTCCCTTTTTGAATCGAGGGTTCCTAATGTCAGACTTTTCTGATCTTATTTATTTTTATAATCAAAATCTCATCTTTTTTATCGAATAAATATAAATTATGAATATGAATTTAATATATATTTTATTTTTATCGAAAACTTACAGCGGCTTGCCAAACAAAGGCTAAGAGAAAAAAGAATAAAGGGATAACCGGCATAATGTCTACGATTGGATTAAAAAAGGCATAAGCTTCGGGCAATTTGGCGAAGAAAAAACTACTCGAATAAAGGGTAGAATTAAGACAGATACAGATTAAATTAAAGATATTAAACATAACAAACATTCTTTTCTTGTTCTTATAAATTAAATTGAAATGAGAATAAATTATCAGATTGGATTGAGTTGTTTTTCTGAGTTAAAAATGAAAAGGTAGAGAAATGAAAGAAATTCTTCTTTTTTTTTTTTACTTCTACCCAATCAAGAATCCTTCCTTATATTCTCCAATCAAATGAGAATACAAGAATTATATTTTTATACAATACATACAATATCTTAATTGAATTCTATATAATGATCAATTCATTTTTTTAATTCTATATATATTGTGTTTAATTCTACCGACAACATGTCCTATATGTATTTTGGATGGTTATTGACGAATAACCAATATTTCGCTTAATTTGTCTAAGACAAATTAAAAATGGGGCGTGGCCAAGCGGTAAGGCAATGGGTTTTGGTCCCGTTACTCGGAGGTTCGAATCCTTCCGTCCCAGATCATTTCCATCAGAAACGAAAGATTCTTCTCTATTTAAATTTAAAATTTAATGAAAAAATTTTCTGTAACATATTTAATACAATGTTTTTCAATATGAATTCGAAGAATAATTCTTACAATTTTTTTTTAAGAGTTTATAATGGACAATCCCGAAAGATCTGTTGAAGATGTAAATTAGTTTGTTTAAAACTGATTTTTTTTCAGGTTATTTTCTTCACCTGAAAAAAAAATATGGGGTTAAATTAAGTGAAATCCTTTCTGGATAAATATCTATCTATTCAGAGATAGATAAGTGTGGATTATTATGTATCGGTTCAGCCAATGACTATTCATGATTCTATATTGAATCAATTGCATATGGTTCCAAATTCTAATAAAATTATAGGGTTGTTATGGTAAAACTTCGTTTGAAACGATGTGGTAGAAAGCAACGTGCGACTTGAAGGACATGATTGACTGTGGATTCTGATATCCGTCATTTTCTATACGAATGAAGATGCTCTTGTCTCGACATAGTTTGTTCTGCTATAAACCAAATTTAATTTGTCTTGGGTTGGTAAATAAAAAGACTAATGGTATAGCATATGATGCAGCTCGAGCAAAACTGATTGATTCATTTATCGGGAGAATAATCTAGGGTTAGTGACAATCAATAAGTTAGACCAACTTTGTAAATATATCATCAAAAATATATAAAAATATATGATAAATATAAATATTATTAGAATATTCATATATATAATATAAATATATATATAAAATAGTTTAAAATTTGAACAAGTTTGAAATAAAAAAGTAAAATTTGTCAAAATTTTTACTTTTTTGATCAAAAGTGTATCGCAAAGGAATCAATCTTTCATATGATTTTTCTTTGTTTCATAGAAAAACAAAAGGTATGTTGCTGCCTTTTTGAAAAGGAGTAAGGATCACCGAAGTAATGTCTAAACCCAATGATTTCACAAAGCGCAAAGCAAATACAACGAATTCCGGAACAAGGAAACACTATTTTAATCTGTCTCAACAGTTGTATCAGAATTAGTAAAAAAAAAAAAGAATAGATACAAAAGGAGACAAAAAAATAGGTTAGAGACAGCTCAATAAATTATAAGTATTTTATTTGAAACTCTTTAAAAACTATTCAACTTGAGTAAGGAGTACGAATGAAATTTCTTTTTTTCTGTGAAGAAGGAAAAAGACGAAAATTAGAGTCTAATTCTTTACGGATCCATTTATATTTTTATCTATATATAATCTATTTTTAGAAATATATATATAGATATAAATATAAATAGATAAAAATATAAATTAAAATCATTTTTTATTGAGCCGTATGAGGAGAAAACCTCCTATACGTTTCTAGGGGGGGAATTTTTTATCTACATCTATCCCAATGAGCCATCTATCGAATCGTTGCAATTGATGTTCGATCCCGAAGAGAAGGAAGAGATCTTCGAAGAGTTGGTTTTTATGATCCAATAAATAATCAAACTTATTCAAATGTTCCTGCTATTTTATATTTCCTTGAAAAAGGCGCTCAACCCACAGGAACTGTTCATGATATTTTAAGGAAAGCAGAATTATTTAAAGAAAGAATTTATAATTGATTTTGACAAAAAATAAAGAGTAGATTCACTATTACCTATCTTTGTGTAATTCTTTATTCAAAGTTTGTTTTCTTCTTGTTATATTCATACTTATTTTCTTGTTAATTTTTTTTTATTGCTTCTTTTTGCGGAACCCCCCCAAAAAAGGGGGGGGGTAATCTTTCTTGTCTTTGTATTGCACCTTTCTTTTTTTGTCGTTCCTATTTCTTATTTATGTTGTGCTAATCCAATACAAATTTATATCTAATTTATTTAAATTTGTTTTATAACAAAGTGCATTTATATTGACAACGGTATCTCGAACAAATATAATTTGATCGTAGATAAATAGATATTTTTTTCCGCATTCCCTATTGGTTCTTTCCTTCACTTTATAAAAATAGATGGGTTTGCTGGGATTTATTCTTTTTTATACAAATATACAAAACGTATTTTATTAGCGAAAAAAAATTGATAAAATTGGGTGTTTTTAAATTTTATAATTCTCTTTTTTTACCGATCCGCTTTATATTTTGTTGTTTCTATTTGTTGCAAGTTCCATGTTTTGACGCAGTTGTGCAGCGCAATTTCATTATTATTATTTTTTTTTTATTTCGATCATATCTAAACTTTATATTTATTTGGGTTGCTAACTCAATGGTAGAGTACTCGGCTTTTAAGTGCGACTATGATCTTTTACACATTTAGATGAAGGAATTCGTCTAGACTATTGGTAGAGTTTAGAAGACCGCGACTGATCCTGAAAGGTAATGAATGGAAAAAAAAGCATGTCGTAAAAAAAAACATAAAAAACAATAATATAATAATAGAAGAAAAAGAAGAAAAATAATAAATTTCATACTCATAATGGAACATCATAAATTGTTCTTTTTATAACAATTTTGTAATTAAGTAAAGTATTTTATAGTCGAGTCTAGTGAATAAATGGATAGAACCTTATGGTTCCAATTGGAGTAAGACAAAAAAGCAACGAGCTTATCTTCTTAATTTGAATGATTACCCAATCTAATTACTAATTAGACGTTAAAAATATATTAGTACCTTATGTTGGAAAGGTTCTCTTGTTAATTATGAGTGGACCATTGATTCTTTTTTTTTTATTAATCCTAATTATTCTTTATTATGAATTACGAATGTGTAGAATAAATAGTATAGTGATAAAACAAGAATTTTTCCAAAATCAAAAGAGTTATTGGGTTGCAAAAATAAAAGATTTTTACCCCTTTTCCTTCTTTTTCTTATTATCATTTTATTTCTTTTATTGTTATTATAGGTTCTGTTAACAAAAAAACCTAATTGGATAGAAAGGGAAAGGAAAAAGATCTGTAAATTGGACCCTCTGTCTCCGGGGTATCTATTCTTTATTTTTTATTAAATCTTTTACTTCTTAGATTACCATTAAGTGATTTACATTGCAGTAGAGCCTAAATATATATATAGTAAAATATAGTAAAAGAATAAAATATATTGTAAAAGAATAAAATATATTTGTAAAATTCTTATTTCTTATTCTTATAAAGTATAAAGAAAAAAAAATAGAGAGTCTATAAAGTAACAGTATAGACAGTGCATATTATATCTAAATTATATAGAATTTATTAGTATAAGGTAGTATAAGATAAAAAATAGACTACATAAAATATACACATACTCCGTTCTGACCATATTGCACTATGTATTATTTCAGAACACAAGAAGTGCCTTCCTTTTTTTGGTTTTTTTTTTATTTTTTGATTATAGTAAAAATGTATGTAAATGACAGGATTACAGGTATATTTAGATTGAAAAAAGATACATTTTGGCAACAAAACTTCCTATATCCGCTACTCTTTCAGGAGTATATTTACTCACTTGCTCATGATCAGAGTTTCAATAGTTTTATTTATTACGAACCTGTGGAAATTATTGGTTATGGCAATAAATATAGTTTAGTACTTGTTAAACGTTTAATTACTCGAATGTATCAACAAAAACCTTTTTTTTCTTCGGTAAATGGTTCTGGTTATAACCAAAATATATTTTGGGGGCATAAAAATTATTTTTCTTCTCATTTTTCTTCTCAAATATTATCAGAAGGTTTTGGAGTCATTCTGGAAATTCCATTCTCATCGCTATTAGTATCTTCCCTTGAAGAAAAAAAAATAATAAAATCTCAGAATTTACGATCTATTCATTCAATCTTTCCTTTTTTAGAAGATAAACTCTCACATTTAAATTCTGTGTTAGATATACTAATACCCCATCCCATCCATCTGGAAATCTTAGTTCAAATCCTTCAATGCTGGATCAAAGATGTTCCTTCTTTGCATTTGTTGCGATTTATTTTCCACGAATATCATAATTTAAATAGTTTCATTACTTCAAAGAAAGACATTTACGTCTTTTCAAAAATAAATAAAAGATTTTTTTGGTTCTTACAT